ATTATAAATTTTATTTCAAATCAAACTTTTCTTAAAATATCTAAAGTATTTATTTAGAGTTCATTTTATAAAAAAAATGGGAAGTACGAGTGTATATATTATATATATATATATATATTTATATATTTTATATATATTCATATAAATTATAATAATATAAATATAAATAAAATATTTAATATATATATAAAAATTAATTTTTAATATGAAGTAAAAAAAAAAAGAAGTATTTATTGAAAATTTAATATTTAATTTAAATATACATTTAATATTAATATAATATATAATACTCTCTTAAACCTCAAAAGGTTTAAAACTTGAGGTTTAAGAGAGTATCTTAGAATTTTTAAGAAAAGTTTGATTCTAGCTTAAAATTTAAGCTTTATTTATTTGTGCATATAAGATATGATTGGTAGCATTTAGTATTATATAAATTTTTGATATAGATGTTTAAAAGTTTAGAAAAATGTGTGCCAGCATCTGCGGTTATACCCAAGATCTAATTAAATTGAGTGATCAAATTAAATTTTAATCTATTTTTATTTTTTATGTAATTAATTTGAGTAAAATCATAATTATATTTATTTAATTTTAATATATAATTTACTATGTTTTAAAAAACCAGGATTAGATACCCTGCTATTAAGCTAAAGTTTTAGTTAAGGTAGTAAAATTTTTGAAACTTAAAGAATTTGGCGGTAGTTTATTCTTTCTAGAGGAACTTGCTCTATAAACGACAACACACGATACCTGAAACTTTATTTTAATTTATATACCGTTKTTAAGTAAGTTGACTTAATAGTTTATTTAAGAAATTTAATTTTTAATAATTCAAATCAAGGTTTAATTGATAATAAAGAAGAAGTGAGTTACTTTGCTTTTTATTGTGGAAATTTTGAAATCGGATTTAGAAGTAAATAATTTACTTTATATATTTTAACAAAGCTCTAAAATATGTACACATCGCCCGTCGCTCTAATTTTAATTTAGATAAGTCGTAACAAAGTGGGTGCTCCGGAAGGAGCGTCTAGACAAAATAGAGCTTGATTGGTAAGCTGTTCATTTACAATGAAAGGATCGTTGTCGTTTAATGTATTTTGATTTAATTGATATTTAAGTTTAATTCGATTTTTGTTTAAGTATAGTATAGAAATTATTAAATTAAAGTAACTGAATGGGGCAGTGAAATAATTGAAATATTCTCTAGCTATTTTTTACTTTTTGTATAATGGATAATTAAATTAAATTTGTATAGAATTTTCTCGAAATTAATAGATTTATTTTAATTTATATACTTATGTTACATAATTTGAATTAAATTAATAATAGAATTGAAATAATAGTCGGAGTTAAAGATTTCTAGTTGGTAAAAATACTATTTTAAAATTTCATGAATAATTTGATGTTGTAATGAAATAAAAAGATAAAAGGATAAACTTTTACTTTAGTAAATAATAAGTTTGTAGTTAATTTAAAATATAATAAATAAAGTCTTAAAATTAGATTAAAGTTGGTTACACATTATTTAAATAAAATTTATGATTTAATAAAACTTTTAATTAATTTTTTATCTAAAATTTTATTCATTAAAAGTTTGGTTTAATGATGATATTAGTAAAATGAAACTTTAAAAATAAAATTAGTTTAAATAAATTATAAGAACTTGACAAAAATTTATTGGACTGTTTAACATAAACATTTCTTTTTGATTATTTAGAAAGTAAAGCCTGCCCACTGAAAAGGAATTAAAGGGCCGCGGTATTATGACCGTGCTAAGGTAGCATAATCATTAGCCTCTTAATTAGAGGATGGTATGAATGGTTTAACAAATAAATATTATATTTAATTTTAATGTATAACTTAAATTGTAAGTGAAAATGCTTATTTTGAGTTGTTAGACGATAAGACCCTATAGAGCTTGATATTAATAATTTAGTAAAAATTAGATGTAATTTTACTAGTATAAATTAATGTTTTATTGGGGCAATAAAAGAATAATAAAATCTTCTTTAAATTGATTTTTATTAAGTTTGGATCTTTGGTGAAAGTAAAAAAGTTACCTTAGGGATAACAGCGTTATAATTTTGGAGAGTTCTAATCAATAAAATTGTTTGCGACCTCGATGTTGAATTAAAAATTCTAAGTGGGGCAGAATTTATTTTAGACAGTCTGTTCGACTAATATATTTTTACATGATTTGAGTTCAAATCGGTGTGAGCCAGGTTGGTTTCTATCTTCAATATATAAGTTTTGTTTCTAGTACGAAAGGACCGTGACGAGAGTTTTTTATTGACTAGATTGGCAGAATAGTGCCATTGATTTAGAATCTTTATATAAATTACATTTATTTAGTAATTTTTTATTTATTAAGAATTTTGAGAGAATTATTGGTCTATTTACTATTAGTAGTGGGTGTTTTAATTAGAGTTGCTTTTATAGTATTATTCGAGCGTAAGATTTTAGGTTACATTCAGATTCGAAAGGGGCCTAATAAGGTTGGTTACATAGGAATTTTACAGTCTTTCGGGGATGCTGTAAAATTATTTATTAAAGAACAATACTTTCCTATTAGAGCTAATCTGAGTATTTATTACATTTCACCTGTTTTATCCTTATTTATTATGTTATTAATCTGACCTGTAATGCCATGGGGGGCAAATTCAGTTAACTTTAGATATGGAGTAATTTTCTTTTTTTGTTGCACAGGGTTTGGGGTCTATACTCTAATGGGGAGAGGTTGATCTTCAAATTCTAATTATGCAATATTGGGGGCTGTACGAGGGGTGGCTCAAACTATTTCTTACGAAGTAAGAATAGCTTTATTACTCTTGTCTTTAATCTTTTTAATCTTAGGCTACAATTTTTCTAGCTTATATGAGTCTCAGAAAATTATTTGATTTCTTCTCTTTATATTTCCTATTTTTCTTTGTTGGGTTACATCTTGTTTAGCGGAAACTAACCGAACTCCCTTTGACTTTGCGGAAGGGGAGTCCGAGTTAGTTTCTGGGTTTAATATTGAATATGGGAGAGGGGGCTTTGCTTTATTGTTTTTGGCTGAATATGGAAGAATCATCTTTATGAGCTATTTAATTTCTTTAATATTTTTTGGAGGAAGATTATGATTTAGTGTGTTGTTATTTAATTTTTTAGGATGCTTTTTTTGTTATTGATTTATTTGAATTCGAGGTACTATGCCTCGTTATCGTTATGACAAATTAATATATTTGGCTTGAAAGTGTTTTTTACCTATTTCTTTGTGGTTAATTATTTTATACTTGGGGGGTGTAATTTTAATTAATTAATTAAATTTTTAAAATTTAATTTATCTCAGGGGAGATAATGAAATTTATAACGAAATATAAATTATTAAGAGAGTTAAACTCTTTTAGGTTATTTTCAAGATAACTACTTGGGCGTTCAGTCAAATAATTAATTTATTAATTTATCTCAGGCTTTAATAATAACAGGGTTTATGATGAAATATAAAAAGTATAAAATAGTAAGAGTTTGGCCTACAATGATATAAGGGTCTTCTGCTGGTCGTGCTCCAATTCATGTTAAAAGAAGAACGATACTAATTATCACTCAAAATGTTAATTTAGATAGGGGGTAAAACTGGGTGCCTTGTGAATTTGATTTTTGAGAAAATGGTAAAATGAATAAAATTATGATTGACGCAACTAAAGCGATGGCGCCTCCTAATTTATTGGGAATAGAGCGAAGAATTGCGTAAGCAAATAGAAAATATCACTCTGGTTGAATATGAACCGGGGTAACTAACGGGTTAGCAGGAATAAAGTTTTCTACATCCCCTAAAAGGAAGGGATTAGTTAAAACTAGTATTAATAAAGCTGAAAGTATAATAAGAAATCCTACTAGATCTTTAATGGAAAAGAAAGGATGAAAAGGAATTTTGTCCATATTAGAGTTTGACCCCACAGGGTTATTAGACCCTGTTTGGTGAATGAACAGTAGATGAACTATTGAAAGACCTGCTACCACAAAAGGTAGAAGAAAGTGAAATGTAAAAAATCGTGTTAATGTAGCGTTATCAACTGCAAATCCCCCCCAAATTCATTGGACTATTATTTTACCTACGTAGGGGATAGCTGAAAGTAAGTTTGTAATAACTGTTGCTGCTCAAAATGATATTTGACCTCAAATTAATACATACCCTATAAAGGCGGTTGCTATAATGACTAGAAGAATAATTACTCCTACAGATCAAGCGTGGGTAAAAAAATATGAAGAATAATATATACCTCGTCCTGCATGTATATAAAGACAAATGAAGAAAAAAGAGGCTCCATTAGCATGTGTAGCACGAAGAAGTCATCCATAATTTACATCTCGTGAAATGTGTGACACTCTTTGAAAAGCTAATGTCACATCAGCTGTGTAATGTATAGCTAAAAATAAACCAGTTAAAATTTGTGTTATTAAGCATAACCCTAGTAATGAACCAAAGTTTCATATTGCAGAGATATTAATAGGGGAGGGAAGATCAATTAAAGACCCATTAACAATTTTAATCAAAGGGTGAGATTTTCGAAGATTTGTCATTATTTTTTGATCATGTTTCGAAGAGGACCTTGAATTTTTGATGAAATTTTTACCACCACAATTAATGTAATAAGAAGGTAAATTATTACTATTCTGATTGGTGTTAATAAAGAGTGTGAAAAATTTAGTGTAATTAAGTTAAAAGTGTTAATTATTTTTGTTGCTTTAGAGATTAATGAAGGATTAATTAAGACTATAATAACTGAAGTAATTAACGGGGGAAAAATCAATTTAATACTATTAATTCAATCAAATGAGAATTTTTCGTTACTAGCGAGGCTAGTGATATAAATAAATAAAACTATAAGCCCCCCCAAAAAAATTATAAATAGAAGGAATGAGAATCATGCAGTTTTATTAATTAATCATAAAATTATTGTTAAGTTTATTCTTTGAATAAGAATAGTTAGTATAATTGCTACTGGGTTAGACATAACCATTATTATTGATGCTATAATTAAAAGTATGGTTGAAAATGTAAGAATGCAAAATATAGTTTAATTTAAAATTTTAGCTTTGGAAGTTGATAATATAATAAATATTATTGTTTTGAAGTTTTTATAAACTTATTAAATTTTAGTTTACAAGACTAATGTTTTTTTTAAACTATAAAAACTTATTTTAATGTTTATTGCTTTGATTTCTTTAATAGGGGGAATATTAGTGTTTGTATCTGTTCGAGAACATCTTTTGTCTATATTGTTGAGACTAGAGTACATGGTTTTAATAGTTTATTTAATAATATTTTTGTGTTTAGATTTTGGATCCTATTATTTTTCTTTTATTTATTTAGTAATAACTGCTTGTGAGGGTGCTTTGGGACTCTCTATTTTAATTATTATGGGTCGAAGATACGGGGGTGATTATTTTAAGAGATTTGGGGTTTTACTGTAAGTATAATTAATTTTTAACTACGGATAATGATAAAATTTATTTTGGTGAGTCTTTTGGGAGCAATTTCATTAATAATAGACTTAAAATTAGTTTGATTATTATCTGGGTGAATAGTAATTTTTCTGCTTATACTTTTATTAACAGGTTACTTTTTTTTAGTAGATTTTACTTTTTTTTCAGCCTCTTTAGGTGGGGATGTACTATCATTTAGTTTGGTGTTACTAAGAATTTGAATTTCCGTGATAATATATTACGGAAGAGTGTCGAGAGTTACCGGTAACATATTATATTTTAATGTTTTTGTTTATATATTAATATTTATTTTGTTAGTTACATTTTATGTAACTAATCTTCTTTCTTTTTATTTTTTTTTTGAAGCCTCTTTGATTCCTACTTTATTAATTATTATAGGCTGGGGTTACCAGCCTGAACGTCTTCAGGCTGGAATTTATTTTTTATTCTACACTTTATTAGCATCTTTGCCTTTATTAATTAGTCTTTTACTATTGTATTGAGATACTGGTTCTTTGGAGTTAATATCGTTTTTTTACACTATAAGTATAAATTATAGTGTTTTAGGGCTATTATTTATTTTAGCATTTTTAGTAAAATTGCCCATATATTTTGTTCATCTATGACTTCCAAAAGCTCACGTGGAAGCTCCTGTAGCAGGGTCTATAATTTTAGCAGGAGTTCTTCTAAAATTAGGAGGCTATGGTCTTATACGTTTACTACCTTTATGTTTGAGCGGTTTAGTGGGATTAAAGGGCTTGCTCTATGGGCTAAGAATTTTAGGGATAAGCTACCTTGGGTTTATATGTTGTCGTCTTAATGATTTAAAAGCGTTAGTAGCATATTCTTCTGTCGCTCACATAGCTTTAGTATTATGTGGCTGCCTAGGGTTTAGTTTAAGCGGTTATAGAGGTTCTTTAATAATAATGATTAGACATGGGGTGTCTTCTTCTGGTCTTTTTTGTATAGTAAATATATACTATGAGCGTTCTAGAAGACGAAGTTTTTTCTTAAATAGCGGCCTTCTCTTATTATTTCCTTTATTTACTTTATTCTTTTTTTTATTATGTGGGGCTAACATAGCAGCCCCGCCTACTATTAATCTTTTGTCTGAAATTTATTTAATAATTAGAATTTTAAAGTATGATGTTTTAATATTATTAATATTTCCTTTAGGTTCTTTCCTAGGAGCTGTTTTTACTATTTATCTCTTTTCATACTCTCAACATGGGGCTAATTATTTGGGAGGTTACTCTATTTTAAACACTTCTTATCGTGAATTTCATGTATTAAATATACATACTATTCCCGTATATTTAATAGTTTTAAAATCAGAAAGATTTATAATAATATTTTGTTAAAATAGTTTAAACAGAAAATTTTAATTTGTGAATTTAAAGATGAGGTAGATCTCTTTTAACAATTTTAAAATTTAATTTGGTGAGTTACTACATAGGAGTGTTAATATTTATTTTTTCTATAGTCGGGTTAGGGTTAGGAGTGTCTTTTTACTTTGACGCAAAAGTAATTTTTGTGGAATGAGAGTTGTTTGACTTATTCGGAAGCTTAATTATTATAACTTTATTAATAGATTGAATAAGTTTAACGTTTACAGGTTTAGTTAGCTTAATTTCTTCGATGGTTTTATTTTATAGAACATATTATATAAGAGGAGATAAATTCATATATCGTTTTATTATCTTAGTTTGTTTGTTTGTCTTATCAATAATATTAATAATTATCAGCCCTAATTTGATTAGAATTCTTTTAGGATGGGATGGCTTAGGACTTGTTTCTTACTGTTTAGTAATTTATTACCAAAATGTTAAGTCTGCTAATGCTGGGATACTAACTATTTTGTCTAACCGGGTAGGAGATGTAGCTATCTTGTTAGGAATTGCATGATTTTCTAATTTTAATAGATGAAATTTTTACTATTTAGGATTTATACACCCTCCAAGGGAACTAGTATTTTTACTAGCTATAATAATTTTAGCTGCAATAACTAAAAGTGCACAAATTCCTTTCTCTGCTTGGCTACCTGCTGCTATAGCAGCTCCTACCCCTGTGTCAGCTTTAGTTCATTCTTCCACTTTAGTGACTGCAGGAGTTTATTTGTTAATTCGATTTAGAAGTATTTTAAATTTAAATAATTTTATTTTTTTTGTGGGCACTTTAACTATGTTTATATCGGGCCTAGGGGCTAACTTTGAGAGTGACCTTAAAAAAATTATTGCTCTATCAACCTTAAGACAATTAGGGGTAATGATAATAATTTTAGGCTTGGGGTTTATAGAATTATCTTTTTTTCATCTTTTAAGTCATGCTTTATTTAAGTCTTTATTGTTCTTATGCGCGGGAGTTTATATTCATAGAGTTGGGGATATTCAGGATATTCGGTTAATAGGAGGGTTTTGACGAGAATTGCCTATTAGAAGAGTTTATTTTATAGGGTGCTCTTTATCTTTATGTGGTTTTCCTTTTTTATCTGGATTTTACTCTAAGGATTTAATTTTAGAAGTTTACCAACTTAATATAATAAATGAATTTATATTTTTAATTATCATTATAGGAACTTTATTTACAGTGAGATACAGAGTACGATTAAGATACTTTTTATTTTGACGAAATATAGGGGTTAAGACAATAAATTTAATAAGAGAAAAAAGAGGCATAGTTTATTGTATGAGAGTATTATTTGTTTTAGCAATTAGAGCTGGTTCAATTATAAGATGAGTTTACTTTCCTTCTTATTTTATTTTTCTACCTATATTTTTTAAAATTTTAATTTTGATTGGAGTTTTAATAGTTACATTATTTTCTTACATTACTATTTCTTATTATAATTTAAATGATGTTTTAATAAGAGAAATTAAACATTTTTTAGGGGGAATATGATATATGCCTTTTATTTCAGTTTTATTTTTTATAGAAGGTTTAAAGCAAGGTAAGGTATTCCATAGGATTTGTGACCAAGGGTGGTATGAGTATGTTGGAGGACAGGGGGTAATTTATTTAATTAGAAGATTAAAAATTACAGACTCCCAAAATTTTTTGAGTCTCAAAAACTATACTTGATTTTTTTTCTTAATAATAGTTATTTTAATAATGGTTTTAGTTTATTCAGGTAGCTTAAGCTAGAGCAAAGCATTGAAGATGCTTAGGTAGATTTAAATCTTTTGAGTAAATATCTTCTAAATTATAAAAATTTATCTCCATAATGAAAATATGGTGTTTTAATAAACTAAAATGATATAAAATGTAATGGAATTTAACCATTAAAATAATTAAGTTAGCGGCTTAAATTTAAACTATCATTTCTTAAAATGGAAATGTTTAAATTCTAATTATCATTAACAATGACACACCGCTGTTTTGGTTTCATTTTAAAAAGATGGAAAATAAATTTCTAAGATTAGGTCGAAACTAACAGCAAATAATCGCTTCATCTTTAAGAACAGCCAGATAGCACTTCCTGAATGCAACCCAGGTGTTATAATTAACTATATTCCTATAAGTCTCATTGTAGGGCTCCTTCCTTTCATTCGTGTAGGAGCCCTACAATTAAAATTGAAATAAAAAATAAGGTTAAAAATATAATTGATATTAAGTTATTTTGGAAAATTATAATGGGCATAGGTATAATTAAGGTAATTTCTACATCGAAAATTAAAAAGATTACAGCAATTAAATAAAATCGTAGGGAAAATGGGATGCGGGCTGTTCTTTTAGGGTCAAAGCCACATTCGAAAGGAGAAGTTTTTTCTCGATCAGAAATTATTTTTTTTGAAATAAAAGAATTAATTAAAATTAATAAAAAGGATAAAGCTAGAGAAATAAAAAAAATTATTAAAATTACATAATTCTTTAAAGAACTTTTTAGTTGGAAGCTAAATATACTGATTTATAATAATAATGTATGATTTTATCTTCCCCACCAGTAGATTGTTAAATATAAAAATAATCAAACTACATCTACGAAATGCCAGTATCAGGCTGCTGCTTCAAAGCCGAAATGATGCGATCTTGAAAAATGACAATTATTTAATCGGTATAAACAAACTAGAAGGAATGTAGACCCAATAATTACATGAAGACCATGAAATCCTGTAGCTACAAAAAATGTTGAGCCATAAGCTGAGTCAGCAATTGAAAATGATGCTTCAATATATTCTATAGCTTGGAGACAAGTGAAATAGCCCCCAAGAATTACAGTTAAAAGTAGTCTTTGAACTGCTTGAGAGTGCTTATTTTCTATAATTCTATGATGAGATCATGTAATAGTTACACCCGAAGATAACAAAATAATAGTATTAAGAAGAGGAACTTGAATGGGGTTAAAAGGCGTGATTCCTGATGGGGGCCAGTTTAATCCAATTTCTATAGTTGGAGCTAAACTTCTATGGAAAAAGCTTCAAAAAAAAGAGAAAAAGAAAAGTACTTCTGAAGTGATAAAAAGAATTATTCCCCATCGTATTCCTTTAGCAACAATAAATGTATGGAGGCCTTGATATGTACTTTCTCGTCTAATATCTCGTCACCACTGAATGCATGTAATTACTAATGTTACTAATCCTAAAGTTATAATTAAAAAATTAAATGAGTGAAATCATTTTACAGTCCCTGTGGTGAGTATTAATGCTCCTAATGCACCTGTTAAAGGTCAAGGACTTTGGTCTACTAAATGAAAAGAGTGGTTTCTTTTAATTATCATTATTAATGAGAAGTGATTTCTCTTGAATAGAGTGTAGTTAGAACTGCAAATACATAAGATTGAATTAAAGCTACAGCTGACTCTAATGTTAATAAAAGAATTTGGGTAATAATAAGTCTTATTAAAATAAAATTAGAAGCAATAGCTGTTTGATTCCCTAAAAGAGTTATAAGGAGATGGCCTGCTACTATATTTGCTATTAAACGAACTGAAAGTGTTAAAGGTCGAATAATGTTTCTAATAGATTCAATTAGGACTATAAATGGTATTAAAGCGGATGGGGTTCTTTGAGGTACTAAATGAGCAAATATGTGGTTAGTAAGGTTAATTCATCCGTATAATATAAAACCTATTCAAAATGGTAGGGCTAGTGTAAGTGTGAGTGTGATATGTCTTGTTGAGGTAAAAATGTATGGGAAAAGGCCTAAAAAATTATTTAATATAATAAATATTAATAAGGTAATAAATAAAACAGTAGAACCTATATTGGAGCTAGGCCCTAGCAATATTTTAAATTCTATGTGTAGAGTTATGAAAATTTTATTAATGATTGTGGTGTGTTTATTCACAATTATTCAGAATGAAGGAATTATTAGGAATATAAAAATAATAGATCTTAATCAATTTAAAGATAAATTAAAATTAGCTGAGGGGTCAAAAACAGAAAAAAGATTTGTTATCATAATCAGGTTTTATTAATTAATCTCTTTTTTATAAGTGTTTCTGAGGTGTTAGCCTTTGAGTTTATATTATAAAAAAATATTTTAGTTAAAAAAATGACAAATAAAAGGGTGAAAATAGCGAATAAAATTATTCAAAGAAGGGGGTATATTTGAGGAATTAAAAAATATTTATAAAATTACTTAATCTTGACAAAATTATATTATAGAACATTAACTAATTTTTTTAGTCAAAAATATATGTTAAAATATTATTAGGCGGTTTAAGAGACCGTTGCTTACTTTCAGCCATTTAACTATATTTTTTTAATTCATTTAATAAAGAAATTAGGGGTTACTCTTTCTATGCAGATAGGTATAAATCTGTGGTTGGCCCCACAAATTTCTGAGCATTGACCGAAAAACAAACCAGGTCGGTTAGTATAAAAATTTACTTGGTTAAGACGTCCAGGTACAGCATCAGCTTTAACTCCTAGGGCTGGGACAGTTCATGAATGAAGGACATCAGCGGCTGTAATGATTGTTCGAACCTGGGAGTTTAGAGGAATAACAGTGCGGTTATCAACATCTAGTAAACGAAACCCTTCAGTTTCTCTTTCGTTAGAAGGTGTTATATAAGAGTCAAATTCAATGTTTAAAAAATCTGAGTATTCATAAGATCAGTATCATTGATGTCCAATAGTTTTTAGGGTTAGTGCTGGTTTATATACTTCATCAAGCATATATAAAAGACGAATTGAAGGAAGTCCAATAAAAATTAATACAAATCTAGGAACAACCGTTCAAAATAATTCTAACGATTGAGACTCTAATATATATTGATCAATGTTTGAATTTATAAGAGTTGAATAAAGATTAAATCCTACAATTGTGATAATTAGGATTAAAATTGTTATTGTATGGTCATGAAAAAAAATTAACTGTTCCATTAAAGGAGACACAGCATTTTGAAAATTTAAAGCAGCTCATGTAGACAATTCTAACAGGTTTAAACCATGTAAGAAGCTTAAATTCTTTGCACTAATCTGCCATATTAGAATTTATTTGTAAATTAAATTTAATTCTGAGTAAGAATGCTCAGAAGGCGGATAGTTTTGAAGTCACTCAATATATGATGGTTGAATTTGTTGGTTAACCACTGGCCGTCTACCAGAAAGAGTTTCTCAGATAATATAACTAAATATAACAATGGCTACTACGGAAGTATAACTTCCTATAGAAGAAATAATATTTCAGGATGTAAAGGCGTCTGGGTAATCAGAATAACGACGAGGTATTCCGTTTAAACCTAAAAAATGTTGAGGAAAAAATGTTAGATTTACCCCAACAAATATAATAGTAAATTGAATTTTTAATCATGTTGGGTTTATGCTTGAGCCAGTAAATAAAGGAAATCAATGAATTAAACCTCCTATGATAGCGAACACTGCTCCTATAGATAGAACATAATGAAAATGTGCGACTACATAATAAGTGTCATGAAGGACAATATCAATTGATGAGTTAGCTAAAATAATTCCTGTTAATCCACCTACTGTAAAAAGGAATACAAACCCGATAGCTCATATAAGTGCTGGGGTTGTTGCTAAATAGCTTCCCTGGATTGTAGCAATTCATCTAAAAATTTTTACTCCTGTTGGTACTGCAATAATTATAGTAGCTGTAGTAAAATAAGCTCGCGTGTCTACGTCTATACCTACTGTAAATATATGGTGGGCTCAGACAATGAACCCTAGTAAACCAATAGCTGCTATAGCATAAATTATTCCTAATTGACCAAAGGTTTGTTTTTTCCCTCTTTCGAATGTAATAATATGTGAAACTATTCCGAATCCTGGGAGAATTAAAATATAGACTTCTGGGTGCCCAAAGAATCAAAATAAATGTTGATAAAGAATGGGGTCGCCCCCTCCTCTAGGGTCAAAAAATGAGGTGTTAAGGTTTCGGTCAGTTAAAAGCATAGTAATCGCACCGGCAAGAACAGGTAAAGATAATAGAAGTAAAATAGCAGTTAAGAAAACGGATCACACAAATAAAGGTGTTTGATCTCATGAAATTCCAGGGGTTCGTATATTAATAATTGTAGTAATAAAGTTTACAGCTCCTAAAATTGAGGAAGCACCTGCTAGATGAAGGCTAAAAATAGATAAATCAACAGATGCTCCAGCATGGGCAATTCCCGAGGCTAAGGGGGGATACACAGTCCATCCTGTCCCGGCCCCTCTTTCAACTATTCCTCCGGCAAGCAAAAGAGTTAAAGAAGGGGGAAGAAGTCAAAAACTTATATTATTTATTCGTGGAAAAGCTATATCTGGGGCCCCGATTATTAAGGGTACTAATCAATTTCCAAAGCCCCCGATTATAATAGGTATAACCATGAAAAAAATTATAATAAAGGCATGGGCTGTAACTATAACATTATAAATTTGGTCATCCCCAATAAATCTGCCAGGTTGACCTAACTCTAAGCGAATTAAAACTCTGAAGGCAGTTCCTACTATTGCTGATCAAGCTCCAAAGACAAGGTATAAAGTTCCAATGTCCTTATGGTTTGTTGAGTAAAGTCATCGGTAAATTGATAAGGTGGCTGAAAATAAAGGTGTTAGACTGTAAATTTAATTATAAGAATTATTCTTTTTTATCATAGTCTAGTAGTTAAAATTATGATGTGAGATTGCAAATCTTAAGTTAAGAAAGTAAATCTTTTAGATTTAAAATCTAAGAATTTTTCTTATATTAGACTTTGAAGGACTATGGTTTAACTTTTATCTTAACCTAAGATTTTAGGTTAAGATAAATAATAAAGTAGGAGATGTGATATTTATAGAAGTTGAGACTCATAGTATCAAGGATATTTGAGACTTATTTACATAAAAAATAGATTTTATATTTTTTCTAAAAATTATAAGGGATGAATAAATTATTCGAAGGTATCAATATAAGGAAATTAGGGAACTAAAAATTAAAAAGGATATCACAAAAAATAATGAATAAAATATAATTTTGTTAATTACTATTATTTTTCTTAAGAACCCGATTATTGGAGGTAGACCCCCTAAGGATAAAATTAATGAAGACCAAGATATTTTAAATTGTGTTGAATTATTAATAAAATTAATTTCATTAATTTTAATATATTTATTTCAAACAATATTAATAATAGAAATAATTAAAAATGAGTAGACTGAAAAGTACAAAAATCAAAGCTTAAAATTTATAGAGCAAGCTATAACTATTCACCCGGAGTGAGAAATAGAAGAAAAAGTTAGTATTAATTTTAAAATGGTTTGATTGAGTCCTCTGATAGCCCCCACTATAGCAGACAAAGCTGAGGCTCAGATTAATGAGTATCTAAGAGAGGAGGAAATAAGAATTAAAGGAGCAATTTTTTGTCATGTAAATAAAATTAAAGATTGTAGTCAATTTATATTTATAATAACTTGGGGGAACCAGAAATGGAATGGGGCCATTCCTGATTTTATTAACAAAGAAATAATAATTAGTAAATTTATTATTTCTAGGTTAATTATGTTATTTATAAATATATTATTGACTGTTCTAATAATAAGGATTACGGAAGCTAATGCTTGAGTAATAAAGTATTTAATTGATGCTTCTGATAGAGGCTGTCTTAATTTATTAATTATAATGGGGATTATACTTATTAAATTAATTTCCAGCCCTAATCATACAGTAAATCAATTGTTAGCTCTTACAGAAATTATTGTGCCAATTACTAAAAAAATAAAAAAAATTACTATATAAGATTTAATAAAAATTAAAAAGAAGAAGATTTCACTTCTATAAAAGGGGTATGAGCCCTTTAGCTTTATTAGCTTATCTTTATAGTTTAGTTTAAGGGAATATTAAATTTTGATTTTAAAGGAGGTAATTTATCTTACTAACTATAAGAAAAGACATTTAAATGTATAATTTATTCTATCAAAATAATCCTTTTATCAGGCACGTTTCT